ATAATTGGTTTATAGAAATCCTTCTTGGATGAAACCACAGCGAAAAGTGCGATTGCCAAAAAGTGACAAGATAGCATTTCCATTTATTCATGAAAAGAGACGTCCCTTTTGAAGCCAGAATAGATTTTCTTTGATACCTAATAGAATGCAGGTAAGGTTCCTTGACCAACCATAGGTTTGCCTGAAAATCCTTAAGCTTAACAAAGACGTTCACAAGACGTTTTATTTTTCCATAGAAATAGATTCGTTCAAGAAGAACTCCAGAAGATGTTAATCGTAAATAAGAAGATTGGTTACGTAGAAAGACGAAAATGGATTCATATTCACATACATGAGAATTATATAAGAATAAGAATAATCTTTGATTTCTCTTTGAAAAAGAGGAACTAGCTTTCCTTGGAGTAATAACACTATTCCAATTACAATACTCGTTGAGAAAGAATCGTAAAAAATGCAAAGAAGAGGCATCTTTTACCCAATAGCGAAGAGTTTGAACCAAGATTTCCACATGCACGGGATGGGGTATTAGTATATCTAATACAAAATTTAAATGTGAAAAATTGTCCTCTAAAAAGGGAAATAGTGAATGAATTGATCGTAAATTCTGAAATTTGACTATCTTTTTCTCTAGACAAGATATTAATCTTCGAGAAAATGGAATTTCCACAATAAAAGCAAACCCCTCTGATAGAATTTGAGAATAGAAATTCTTGTTGCACGCCCAAAATGGATTTTGGTTCGAATCATTAGGAGAAATAAGAAAACGGTTCTCTTGATCCATTCGATTAATTAACCGTTTCACAATCAGTAAACTGGATTTATTTTCATAACCCCGATTTTCCGACAAAATAGATCTACTGAAACCACGATCATGAGCAAATGTATAAATATACTCTTGAAAGATAAGTGGATATAGGAAGTCGTGTTGTTCAGATCTCTCTAGTTGTAAATATCTTTGGATTTCCTCCATTTGAAATTCGATTTGAATCAAAGGTAGAAGATTTTGGGGGTTATCAAATGATACATAGTGCGATACAGTCAAAACAGGGTATTCTAGTAAGAATAGATACCGCGGAGACAGGTAAACTTATCAACAGATTCTCTACCCTTTCTTTTTCCATTCATTTCATTTAATTCGTCTATGTTATAGGATAACAAGATGGTTAGAAATCTTTTATTTTTTAAACCTAATCGCTCTTTTGATTTCGGAAAAAATTTTCTTTCTCAATATACTGCTTCTTTTACACACACATCTCCATTCCATAATAGAGAATGCCAATAGTTAGGATTCATTAAAAAAAGATCGAATCCACTCATGGGGAAAAACCCTTCCCGTCTCGGGCACTAATCTATTTTTAACGTCTAATTAGATCGGGAAATTATTCAAATTAAGAACAGAAGCTGGTTGCTTTTTCTTTCTGATAATTAATTGAAGCCAGAGGGCCCCTATCCATTTATTCATTCGACCAAACTTTATTTGGTTCCGTTCCAAGAATTCGAAGAGGGGTTTGTACCGATCCCATCAAATTGAGATATCCTCAGAACTCTCCATTGATACGACATGCTATTTTTTCCATTTATTCCCGTTCAGGATCAGTCGCGGTCTTCCAAACTTTACCAATGGTATGGACGAATTTCTCACTTCATCCGAATGTGTAAAAGATTCTAGCCGCACTTAAAAGCCGAGTACTCTACCGTTGAGTTAGCAACCCGAAGATAATATAGATTAAACAAAATTTCAACAAAGGGCGTAGTGTATAGATAGAATCAAAATCAATGAAATTCAATTTAAACCAAGAAAAAGGAAATTATACGAGCTAATCAAACCTTTGAGCTAACAAATCTAAAAAAACGGATTTTCGAATGGATTCGAAAGATCAAAATGAAGTGATTAGATGAAAATACAAAAAATTCTTAGAAAAAATAAATATACAAAATTGAAAAAATGGATAGAGCACCTCCTATGTTATCTACCCCTTTTCAATCAAAATCTTGTATTAACGAAAGTATGATTTGAATAAGGTAAACGGTAAAGTAAAAAACCTATGGAACGGAAATAAATAGACCCAGTTCACTTATCACGATGAATTATATTTGTTCAATACACTCTTGTCAATATAAATGTTGAGAAAAGAATACAGTGGAAAAAAACAAAAGAAATTGCATTGTTAAATTGAAATTCGTTGAATTTCAATTTAACAATGCAATAATATTCAAAATTGTCTTGGATTGATACTATAGATTTAATCTACATAGATCGAATGGAAGAATTCAAAAAATTTCGGATTTGTAGTCCCTAATGTATTTTGTATTTTATCAATCTAATCAATCTAAGTAGAATAAGCAAAGTAGATTCCTTATTGGCTAGTCGAGTTCCAATGAAAACCACACATTTGAAGGAAATGTCCGAATTGGGTATTGATAAGATCAAAAAACTAAGCTTTTTTTGTCCATCGGATCGACGGAAACAATGATAAATAGATACGAATACAACAGAAAGGGGGGGAATCAAAAAAAGTAGAGAAAAATTATACAAAATTATATACAAGTCGCCACCCCCTTGGGGTTTCTTTAATTGGATTTCATTTGATTAGAGGGAAGTTCCTTAAAAACTTCCGCTTTCTTTAAAAGATTCTGAACAGTTTCTGTGGGTTGAGCACCCTTTTCAAGGAAATCTAGAATAAGAGGAACATTTAAATAAGTTTGATTCTTCATTGGATCATAAAAGCCCACCTTTCTAAGCTCTTTTCCTTCTCTTCGGGATCGAACATCAATTGCAACGATTCGATAGACTGCTCATTAGGATAGATGTAGATGAACAATACCCCCCCTAGAACCGTATAGGAAGTTTTCTCCTCGTACGGCTCGAGAAAAATGATTTGATTCGAAGTTTTGTCTATGTATGCAATTCTAATAATAAATTAAATGACAAAGGGGACTATAAAATCAATTAGACTATGATTTCAGTCTTTTTTTTTCTTCTTAAAAATGAAAAAGAAACCATTCGTACTCATAACTCAAGTTGGATAACTCTCAAATAGCTCAAAGGAAAAATCTGTAGTCAATTTCATTTATTGAGTGGTCTTTACTCCCATTTGGTTGTCTTGTTTCAAATTCTATTTGGATTCTTTAGTCTGATCCAGTTATTGAGACTGTCGAGACCATTAAAATGGTGTTTCCTTGTTCTTAGATCCTTTATCCTTTAAATCATTGGGTTTAGACATTGCTTCGGTGCTTCTTAATCCTTTCAAAATGGTAGCAACATACCCTTTTTGGATTTCTTTCTATCAAAAAATCCTATGGACAGTTGATTCCCGCGTGATACACTTTGAATCGAAAAAGTTTGATCAATTGCAAGAAGTTTTGCTTTTGAATTGGAAACTTGCTCGAATTCGATCCTTTGAATTTCTATATATGGAAGATACATTTACGAAGTTGTTCCAATTGATTGATTGGCATTAACCCTAGATCCTTGCCCCCGAGAAATGAACTAATCATTTCGACTCGAGCTCCATCGTGGACTATTTACAACCCAACAAAAAACGCAGGGTTCAAGTGTAACAGAACAAACAATGTCGAGCCAAGAGCACCCTCATTCCTAAATAAATCGAGAATGGTGGATGTAAAAATCCACAAGAGATCGTGTCCTTCAAGTCGCACGTTGCTTTCTACCACATCGTTTCAAACGAAGTTTTACCATAACATTTCCTCGAATTTGGAACCGGTATGGAATTGATTCCATTATGGAATCATGAATAGTCATTGGTTCAGCTGTCCATAGACATCGTAATATAAACTTTTATATATATGATATGTGGAACGATTTCTCTGAAAAGTCTTAGCAAGACAGCATCTTTAACATACATATCTAATATAGATCAAAATATATAGAAAATAGAAAGAAAAAGAGAGGGCACCCAATTAGAAATTAGCCCCATTCGAAAATGAAGTCTTGAAACCTTGGATGCAATTAGGATATAATAAACTCGGGGTAGCGTTAGAGAAATTAGGCCAGACGAATTAGACAAGACAAATTCGGTTAGAGAAATTAGAATTAGATAGGCCCTGACAAGACCCAATTCCATTCCGTAGGCCTTGGCTTGAATACCCAAATACCAAATTTGAATTTTCCCAATTCGAATTTGATTTTACCCAATTCGAGTTCGACTCGAATCTACTAATCGAATCTAATAATCTACTACTAATCTAGGGTACGCCCCAAACCAAACAGAATCTACTTAATTCAATTAGTAGATTCGAATCGAATTAGGTGGTTCCCATTTGGATATACTTCGAATTGATAGATTTTTCAGTTTAGAAAAATGAGTAATTCGGAAAAATAGAAATAGATAAACGACTCACTTTTTGAATCGGCATCTTCAAGTGAATCAATAGGATAGATTAAATGATTTCCTACCTTTTGAGTCCATTCCACTTACAAGGAATTATTCAAAATATTTATGAAAAACGTTTGGTTTGAAATTGAAAAGTGTCCTATTTAGACATCATTATTTCCACTTCATTGGTTTTATTTACTTTGAAGAAAGTTGGACAATAAGCATCACGTTTGATCTTCCTATGAAGATCCATCGTTCTTTTTTAATCATCACCAATTTAATTTAAAATCGATAAATAGATCAAAGAAAAGAAGCAAGAAATCCAATTTTTTTTCATGAAATGTATAAAAAATGATGTAAGTTAAGATTTGAATCTTTATTCTTTTCATCTGATTTCGAATTTCGAAAATCAAAATCGAAAAAATAGGAGGGGTTTTTCGTATCTATCAGATAGACTGAACAGTTGTCAATATTATAGATATTCTAGAATATTGAATGGAAATCATTTCAGAATTGAAGGGATCACAAAATTTTTCACAAAAACCCCAAAATGATTATCATTGAAATAGAACGCTATATACCCTATAAGCTAACCTTTCCTCATTTTATATGATATATATCTTTTGTTTAAATGGGGTTTGAGTAATAGTTCAATAATCGACTCTTGTCATAAAGTGAATAAAAGCGATAGGATAAATCCCCCCTGGCTCAATCGTTACATAGATTTCCAATTTTCATTAGAGCCAAACACGAAATACCTACACCAAATACCTAAAAAAATGAGATTCCAAGAAAAACATTGGCTCCATAGCAGATTTCTATATAATATAATATGGAACTTGATCATTTGTTAATCGGATTCGAAGAGACACAGATAGTGAAATTAATATGGAATGTGGATTAATTCCTATTCACTCCCCTACTTCTTTCTAGGGCAATAATAGAGCCTAAAAAAAAGGCTCTGCGCTGGGACGGAAGGATTCGAACCTCCGAGTAGCGGGACCAAAACCCGATGCCTTACCACTTGGCGACGCCCCATTTCAATTTCGAATCTACACTACGAAAGAATAATATTGGTATTGGTTGTTTGTCAACTCCAGTCCAAATATCTCTATATCTATAGAATAGATTGGGGCTAAGATTTTGATACATATAGATATAGAATTCAACTTCATTTATTGATCATTACATAGAATTCAATTAACATATTGTATGAAAGTATGATTTCTTCTATTCTCCTTTGAGAATTGGAGGATTTTGAATTGGGTGGGTTCAAAGAAAAAGAAGGATTTTTTGTCTACCTTACTTACTTTCTTCCTTTTTCCTTATATCAAAAACTCAATCAAAATGTAATTATCTCCAAGAACAAAATGTCTGTTATGCTTAATATCGTTAGTTTGATCTGTATTAATTCTGCCCTTTATTTGAGTAGTTTTTTCTTCGGCAAATTGCCCGAAGCCTATGCCTTTTTGAATCCAATCGTAGATATTATGCCAGCCATACCTCTACTTTTTTTTCTCTTAGCTTTTGTTTGGCAAGCTGCTGTAAGTTTTCGATGAGATCCTTAATTGAATTATAATAATTAATATCCTAGAAAATGCATGATTTCTTCGAGAAAAAATTCTAACAATTGAGAAAATCGGAGAAGTTTTAGAGTATGAACCCTCGATTCGCACACTGAAATTCTTGGATAGTCATCATAAATCCGGCTTACCCCCATTTCCTCATTTTGGCCCCTTTTCCAGTGAAAGACCCTAACCCTATTTAGGGTCTCCCACACTATCTATTTTGAATATAAACGAAAATTTTTGTTAATGAAAAACAAATGAATTTTGGACAATTCATTTCTATTTCTAGAATCTAGAAAAAACCTCATTTCTTGGTGTCAAAATAGGATATGTGGTAGAAAAATGGAAGATCTATTCTCTTTTTTTTTCCAAAAAACCATCTTGGAGATTGTGTAATGCTTACTCTGAAACTCTTCGTTTATACCGTAGTGATATTTTTTGTTTCTCTCTTTATCTTTGGATTCCTATCTAATGATCCAGGGCGTAATCCTGGACGCGAAGAATAAAATCCAATAGGGTTTTCCTTGGTAAATTTTCCAATTTTCGTAGGATTTTATCTATTCCACACATTTAACTAAGATTTCCAAAATTGGAAAAAAAGAAATCAAGTCATCAACGGAAACGGAAAGAGAGGGATTCGAACCCTCGGTACGAATAACTCGTACAACGGATTAGCAATCCGACGCTTTAGTCCACTCAGCCATCTCTCCCAATTGCAAAAGACAATTACTACATTACACATAATGTAAGGAATCCTTCTTTCTCTATTCTATTATCTAGAGAGAGATCTACAAATCGGGAATTTCCTTTATCTAAAAGAGGGAATCGAACGCGCCAACAATCTCGAACTAAAGAAAAAGAAGGAAGACCCCTTTGTGTTGATTTTGTTCGAAAGACCCTTCTTATTCTGACGGCCTGGCCTGGTCAGTACCTAGCCGGGCCCTTAATTTGTTCCAACAAATTATAGAGAAATAATCATTTATCTGATTTGAAAACCAAAATTCTTGTTTTTTGATTCTATTATTATATAGAATTGAATAGAAAATATTCAAGCAACAACAAAAAGAAGAAAGACTATGTCCATTCTTTTTCTTGTTACATTTGATTTTCATTTTCCGAACTAAAAAAGAAACTTTCGATTCTTCCACAATGCATTTTTCTCTTATGATTTTAGTGTTTTTTTCGATCCGTATCCACCTTCACCTTCTTCAAGAAAAGAACAAACTTGAGTTATTTAATTGAAATTAAATAAAGTAAATAAAGCCTCTTTTCGGAATCTCGTTCAATTTGGATCTCCCCAGCCCCAGGAAAAAGCGCAACACTCTCATTTTGATGATTCTTTGATGATCCTATCTTGATGGTGCTCAATTATCTTGTTCGACAAAAGGTCCATTTGTATACAATAATCATAGTGTAGCGGGTATAGTTTAGTGGTAAAAGTGTGATTCGTTCTATTACCCCTTTAAATAGTTAAAGGGTCTTTCGGTTTTATTCATATTCCGATCAAAAACTTTATTTCTTAAAAGGATTTAATCCTTTCCCTCTCAATGAGAAATTCGAGAAAAAAATACACATTCTCGTGATTTGTATCCATG